ACATAAGAATCAGACGCAATATAACAACATAAAGTTCATTTTTTTAGCACTTAACTTTTTCGTGGATTCCAGTGTTCAGATTGCGGAGAACCCCCTTTTCTTTTTTTAGTAGAATTTTTCGAATAGGATTGAAGTGCGTAAGAAGGCTTGTATTTAGTAAACCCTGTCCATATAGCTATCTAGATATCCATCACCCCCATTTTTTGCATAGTTCGATTCGGGACAGCGCGTGTTGGACTCTATCAAAATTTCGATTGAAGAGAAAATCGAAATTGCAGTACGACAGTTTTCGGGAAATTCCCTATAGAGAGGCATCATCCACAGATAAGATAACCGATAATCCAGAAGCTTGCCGCGAAACTATTTATGTTTGGGGTTTACATATACTCATAATTGCTGTTATAATTGAAATTGAGAAGGTTTTTTAGAGAAAAAAACCAATACCTATTAGGTAGGTATCAATTTCGATTTTCTTCTATAATTTCTCATTCGGAAACACACTTTCCAATTTAAATCCAAAAATAGGTCATGAATTTACAGTCACTAGTTAATGGTTCCAATTTGTCCTGAATTTTCGCTTTTGTGGCTGAAAATACACATTTCTTTTTTCAATAGAAAAAAAAAAAGAAAGAGAAAAGAGAAGGATTAAGATATTGTGTGTTTTGAGATACTCTAAAATCAATTGAAGAAATGGGGACCCTCCAAAAAAAAAAGGACCGATTTTTTTTAGGCAAGGAATTTATAAAAACGAGATTTCAGAGGGAAGTACAAAAAAAGACATTGAGTACCCCCCAAAACAAGCAAAAGGGGAATTTTGTCATATATTTTGGATCGTTTTGGCGACATGGCCGAGCGGTAAGGCGGGGGACTGCAAATCCTTTTTCCCCAGTTCAAATCTGGGTGTCGCCTGATCAACAAACGATAAGACTCGAAATCCCTTATTCTGCTTGGCTGGTATAACTCGCCGAATCTTTTGCAGCAAAGGATGCGACGCGACTCTTGACACTATTCTAATTTATTTCCACTGCTAATGTAGGGTCTCCTGACCGGGTCTTGAATTAGATTGAATAGCCCCAGGGAGAATCGAATTAATGAATTAATAGTTATGCAAGGGTCAGGAGATACTTTGTAGACAGTCTACATAGTATACAGACTCATGAGAGTCTCTGAGCATACGGGCATTCAATCAATATTCGATTGGATGGATAATTGGCTATTGGATGGATAATTGGCTAATGATGATTATACTTAATAATAATCAAGGGCAACAAAAAAACAAAAAAAAAAAACGAAAAGGTCTTATTATTACTACATATTAGGCCACATTCTCTTTGATACTTCCAAAGAAAAGTGCGGCTGTGTTTTTTGTTTTTTGTTTCGTTTTACTGATTCGACTAGAAATCATATACGAACTTGTTCCAAGTGGATTTTTTGGAGCGTTTCATATTTATTGGAGTCTTTCATCAAGGGGGTTGGTTCAGAATCCCTTTTTGACTCTGCGCCGGTGATTCCACTATTATTAGGAAACAATAATGGAATAATTTCTTCATATTCATAGAGATAGGGGCATAATTCACATGGATATAGTAAGTCTCGCTTGGGCTGCTTTAATGGTAGTCTTTACATTTTCCCTTTCGCTCGTAGTATGGGGAAGAAGTGGACTCTAGAGATACTAATAATTGAGTTGGGAAATCAAACAGTATCACTTTTTTCTAGATCGTTCTGCAAAGCCTTAATTATTATATTAATTTAATTATTGAATAATTAATTAACTTAATATTTAATAGATTGAATTAATCAAAATATCTTCATTTCGGAATTCTATTGTCTTGGGGAGTCTAGCGAGGTAATTGTATTTGATTCTATTATGAATAGAATACAATTCATAATCTATATGAATAATACTCTTTCAGAATCCAAATCAAACAGATATTTCACAAATTCCCCTATTCCTATTTTGAAAGGAAAGGGGATATGCATAATAGGAATTTCTATTTCGTTTTTCTGAACCGGCCCTTCCCGGAGTTCTATATGGACAATGAGGAAGAACGCGGAAACCCGGACCCTTTTTTACTTTTTTTCTTTATTGGCCTTTTTACTGTTCAAAGAGAAAAGAAAGGAGTTCACGATTTAATATATAAAAAAAAAAGATTGTGCTTAAGTCAAGTCACATATTTCGCACTTCCCACTTGTTTGATTATTTTCTAAATTAAATTTCTGCTATGCTTTATTGACTCGTTTCATATCATGGCTCAAGGGTTGCAAATCGCTGGGGTACCTCTTTTGAAATCTGAAGAAGGGACCATAGAACTCCTTGGATCATCTGAAAACCCCTCAATCAATTACTTCTCTGGAATGCTAAAAAAAGATTACTTTATTTCTTTCATATTTCATTTTCTTTTATTAACTTGCTTTCTTTTACTTTTAGTCTTTTAGTAAGATACGCCCAAGTTTGTTTTTCTTTCATTGATTTGATTCTAATGGATACCAGGATTCATATTGAAACTAATCCGAAATCAAGAAATTCGAAAATCGTAAGAGCCTCCTTTCGATTATTTAAGATTGATTGGAATGAACAAAAATAAAATACAAATAGATGAAGCAAAGAAATAGAATTGAAATACTATGTGCATTACATATATTTAAGCCATATTAACATGTATGAAGATACATATCCATATTGTAGATTGATCTCGACTCAGTTTCTATCTTTCTACATTACAATAATAAAAATAAATAGTATGGTACAAAGACTCATATATGAATCTTTCTACCATACTATCGTATCTCGTAGGCTACTGCTGATTCTAGTCCGTTCATTTCATTTAAGACTAAGACGTGAAATTGGAATTTTTTTTTATTAAATCATTGATAAGAACTAAGAAGTCAAGTTTCATTCAAATCAATCACTTTGACTGACCGTTTTTACATATATTATAAGCAAAAAGGCAGTAGGAACTAGAACGAACAGTGTAGTAGCAATAAATGCGAGAATATTTACTTCCATAATATCATCGTTTGGTTTTTTTACTTCGCAATAACTCGGGATTTAATCCCATAGAGATGATAACCCTTTCGCTTGTAAATTCAATGGGATGAATTTCATTTCGATGATAGCGAATGGGATCAATATCATGAATAACAATATCTAACTGTCAAGTCGATTCATCGTCGAGAATTCAATAGTATAACATAGGAAGATCTTTTATCCCACACCGAATACAAACTTGAATCCCGAATTCACTCAAAAGAATTCCTTTACTTGAACAGTAATACTTTTTTATTTATCATTCTTTTCCATTCTGTCTTTTCTAGAATCGACCGCCTTACTTGTACAACCAACTACCCGCTTCCACTTCCTTTGTTTACAAACGGTTTCGAAATAAACCAAACAAACAATCGAAACGAAATAGAAAAAAGGAAGGGGTTAAGTTCGAAACTCCTTTTTCGTTTTTTTATATGATATAATTTTCTTGAAAAAAAAAGAGAAAAGGATAGCATTAAGCATGAAATTCTGCCATTGTATTTTCACCCAGTTTAACAGAAAAAGGCGCGATATATTGATGTCTTTTTTTTTTTATTGGATTTGGCTCCATCGGGACTGACGGGGCTCGAACCCGCAGCTTCCGCCTTGACAGGGCGGTGCTCTGACCAATTGAACTACAATCCCGGGCAAGTAAAAAGTACCGAATCCATATTCTTATGATTTCATTCAAAACATTGCATTTCTCTTTAGAGAAAAATCGACGTGTTGGAACGGAGACGTGAGTGAGATATTGATATACACACGAATATACACGTTAGTGAGAGCAGCACGGATTACTAGTAATCCGTTCGTTATTGCCAAATCATCGATTGGTAATTCGTTTTTCAATGTCCACAAATAAAAAAAAGACTCTTTTTTGTTTTGCGTTACTTTTTTCTTTTCATTAGACTTTATACTTTCTATTTAATGATCCTGATAGGAATAGAGATCATTATTAGTAAGATACGAATTTATGGGAACAAATAAATGGAACAAATCAAATAAATAAATAGCGGTAGGGATATATCAGAGAGTTGGACTTTGATTCTTTCGTATCTGGCATTTCTGGAAAACTAAAGGGGTTATATCATTTCATGGTGGATCGGCGAATTATTGGGCCGAGCTGGATTTGAACCAGCGTAGACATATTGCCAACGAATTTACAGTCCGTCCCCATTAACCGCTCGGGCATCGACCCAGGAAGAATCAAGTCTAGGACTTCTTTATAATCCACGATGAACTTCCTTTCGTAGTATCCCCCTACCCCCAGGGGAAGTCGAATCCCCGCTGCCTCCTTGAAAGAGAGATGTCCTGAACCACTAGACGATGGGGGCATACTTGCCCGGCTGCCATCATACTTAGTATGAACAGTTTTTTTAAATTGTCAATATAATTAATGGTATGACTCGATCGGAAGGATCTTTCCGCCTTTTCTGATCCCATATGAATAGCATTTTTTGATTTGTCAGTTATATTCATCAATCACTCATTCTAATCGCCATTTTATTCTAAAAGAAAAATCTCTTATAGAAATTGCTATTAAAAAAACAAACTAAAAAAAAATAATAAAAGGACGAAAGTAGAGGACTCCTTGGGGAAGTGATTGGTCCGACCTAAAAGAAGATTCAACTTCATTTCTTCCACTTACTTTCATCCAATTACCCATTCCTTGTTAAGATGAGATAGGCCTATTCCTATATGATACTAAGCTGGGAAATTAACAAATGAAAAATCGGAAAATCTGGGAACAGGGATTAACAAGTTCTCAAAAATTGTTTTTTTTTTTTAGAAATTTTAGTTTCGGGGAACAAACCGCATCTCTTCATCACATGTGAAATAGCGTGGATCTGTGTCGAATTGTTAGGTAAATATATCCATATACCAATCAAATGAATCTCGTTCCGTTCTGATGGGGTCAGATCAATTCAAGTCAATTCCATTAGGGGCGGTCTTGAACCAATTCATTTCATTGATA